AAAAAAGGAAAGGGGCTATTGGATTGATGATAAAATAGCATACTGGGCCGCAACCAGTGATTGGGTTGAGGATGAAGAAAGAGACGTCTTGATTCAGTTCTCTACCTTAACGCCAGAAAAAAGGATTGATCAAATTTTATGGAGTCTTCTGACTCCTAGTGATCTTTTATCAAAGAAGGACTTTGATTCTCAAACGTTTGAACAGCCGGGAGAAATTTACTTACGAAACGTAGTTGACCTTCATAAAAAGGATCTAATAAATTATGAGTTCAATACATCCTCTTTAGCAGAAAGACGGATATTCCTTGCTTATTATCAGACAATTACTTATTCACAAACCTCGCCTGGGGCTAATCGTTTGCATGTCCCATCTCATAGAAAACCCTTTTCGCTCCGCTTAAACTTATCCCCCTCTAGGGGTATTTTAGTGATAGGTGAAATAGGAGTTGGACGATCCTATTTGGTTAAATACCTAGCGAAAAACTCCTATCTTCCTTTCATTACGATATTTCTGGACAAATTCCGGGATACAGTTTATCGTTTGGAAGATAAAGGTGTGATTGATGGCAATGCCGATGAAGATGACAGTGATTATGATTATGAGTTCGAATTAGATGCTCGTGACGAGGTTGAGACTGTTAGTGACGAGATTCATCTTTTTGACGGTATGGATATTGATCTTGATGCTCGTGCCAAGATTCAGCATGATATGGATGCTCATGACGAGATTAATGTGGAGCTGGACCAGCTAACTAGGATGGATGAGCTAACTGTGGAGAGGGACACGGTGTGGCGCATAGCCCACATTTATATGAGCCTTCAAATCGAATTAACAAAAGCAATGTCTCCTTGCATAATATGGATTCCAAACATTCATGAGCTGCCTTTCGGGGAGTCGTTTGCCTTATCTGCCGGTCTATTAGTGAACCTTTTCTCCTGGGATTGTGAAAGATCTTCCACTAGAAATAATCTTGTGATTGCTTCGACCCATATTCCCCGAAAAATGCATCCCTCTCTAATATCTCCGCATAGATTAAATACGTGCATTAAGGTACGAAGGCCTTTTCTTTCACAACAACGAAAGCACTTTTGCACTCTTTCATATACTAGGGGATTTCGCTTGGACCCAAAAATTTTCCAGGCTAAGGGAGTCGAGGCCATACGCATGGGTTTCAATGCACAAGATCTTGTATCACTTACCGATGAGGTCCTATCGATTAGTCTTGCACGTGGGAAATCAATTATAGACAGTAAGACAATTAGAGACGCTCGTCATAGACAAACTTGGGATTTCCGAGGCCTTGTAACACGGACAAAAAATTCTCGGATGATTTTCTATCAGATAGGAAGGGCTGTAGCACAAACTTTACTTCTAAATTCCCCCCTAGATCCTATATCTATCTATATGCGGGAGCGAGTAGGTGACGACGGGGATCCTTATGTGTACAGAACGTACTACGAACTTGGAATGAGCATGAAGAAAGTAACGATACTTCTTTATATTTTGACTTGTTCTGCCGGATCGGTCGCTCAAGATCTTTTTTGGTCTCGACCCGGACCAGATGAAAAGAATGGGCTCGCGTATGGTAAACGCCTTAATGATAATTCTGATATAGTTCAAGGGCTATTAGAAGTAGAAGGCATTCTAGCGGGATACTCACCGACAGAAAAAGATTGCAGTCAGTTTGATAAGGATCGAGTGACATTGTTTCTTCGGACCGAACCAAGGAGTCCCTCAGATATAATACACAATGGATATGCTTCTATGCTTGAGAAGAGATTTGTCTATCAAAAAGACGAAACGCCGGAAATTCTTTTGAGGGCGATACGAATCGACCCGGAGAAGGTGCTCTCCAATTTGATAGCTTTTTCTCCTAGAATATGGTCCCCTTGGGGCTTTCTATTTGATTGGGTCGTAAAGGCCAATGACTATGAAGTGGGACTTCCCTCTTTTTACAAGTCACTTTGGGAAGAGCATATGATAGAGGTCATCTATGGGGCATCTGACGAGGCTGAGCTTGAAGAGAATGATGAAGATGAAGGTGAACCGACTCCTGATCCTCTTGAAAAGAAGGAGCAAAAGAAGGAGAGGGGTTTGTATTATAAGCTTGACGAGGAATATGAAAATCCGCTTGGACCTAATAAAAGCAGGTTTGATGCTGAGTTTTACGAGGCGTTCTTGCAGAGTGTATACGAGACACGACTTAAAATGAGATCTTCCAAAGAACTAACCACTTTTCGAATAAGCCAATTCATTTGGAACCCTCCAAATCCATTCGTTTTCCTATCCGAATCCGAAGATCCGACCTTTGCCTCTCTATTTGCACATCGAGACTTCTTTGCAAATGCAGATGAAGAGGTATTCAAGTGGTTTATTACTACCGAAATAAAAAGAATGAGAAAAAGCTGGCTTGTCGAAGAGCCGCTAGACAGGCGCTTAGAATTGTTGATTCATCGCGAGAAATGGTTTAGAAGAACCAAGAATTCATTATCTAATGCA